ATTGAACAAACATTGAATAAGACAGTACCTGAGGGTTCACAAGTTGCTGAATATTTATTTCAAAAGGGTTTATTTGATTCAATCGTACCACGTAATCCTTTAAAAGGAGTTCTGAGTGAATTATTTCAGCTCCATGCTTTCTTTCCTTTGAATCAAAATTAAATTCAAGTAGAAACCTAGAAGCCTTAATTTATTCTACATTTTATTATTTGTTTGGGGGCAACCAAGCAGTTATTTAGTTTATAGGAATGAAAGTAAAGATCTGAAGAATGTATTTTTCTTTAGTAACATAAGATTGAATTGTAGAAATAATTTTGGGGATTTTTTTTATCGATATTAAATTCAAATTATAAAATTCTAATATACTAGAAAAAATTTAGAATAAATAGAACAGACCAATAAAAAAAATCAAGAAAATAGAAGTGGATTATCATACATCTATTTCATATAGAAAGATGAATAAGCCCATTTATTTACACTTTACATTTCATTTATTAGATACGTACTATAAATAGATTATATATTAGTATTGTTATTCCTTATTATATCTTAGTATATATACATACTATACTCTTATATTTTCTATTTCCTTGTATATATTCAATACTCAGTTAAGTATAATTATACTAGTATAATTATATATGAAGTATAAGATATCTTTATAACAGGTTAAAATGTTAATATACCAATAAATAAAAATAACGGGTATAAATATTAAATCGAGGTAACCATTCTATGACAACTATCAGCAACTTACCCGCTATTTTTGTGCCTTTAGTGGGCTTAGTATTTCCGGCAATTGCTATGGTTTCTTTATCTCTTCATGTTCAAAAAAACAAGATTTTTTAAATATTTTGGGGTTAAATCTTTTTTTTCTTTTTTTTTTTTAAGACTTAGGCTTACTTGGAGCATAATAAAAATTTCTATTTAGTAGAACAGGTAGTTTCCTCCCAGCAGAAGCTCGTATGCATAAACATCATATATGAGTAAATGACTTATAGCTTTTTGAAAATAAATTTGAAAAAGAAATAGGTATCGGTAAGATTTCTGAAACATAAAGTAAATATATCTGCATGTCTCTATAAAAAATCATATACAGGATGTTATTTTTTAGTTTAATTCTAAGCAATTGATGAATTACTCCTAAAGCTTCCCATCATAATATTGCTAGTTGATGAGGGTTACTTCGGAAACAACAAAATTAAAGTCAAATTTATTGGGGTTATGTTACCTCCCAATTACAATACAACTAGATCTAGTATAGTATGAGTTGGCGATCAGACCGGATATGGATAGAACTTATAGCGGGGTCTCGAAAACCGAGTAATTTTTGCTGGGCTTTTATCCTTTTTTTAGGTTCATTAGGATTTTTATTGGTTGGAATTTCTAGTTATCTCGGTAGGTATTTTATACCGTTATTTCCTTCTCAGCAAATCCTTTTTTTTCCACAAGGAATCGTGATGTCGTTCTATGGAATTGCAGGTCTTTTTATTAGTTCATATTTGTGGTGCACAATTGCGTGGAATGTGGGTAGCGGTTATGATCGATTCGATATAAAAGAAGGAATAGTGTGTATTTTTCGTTGGGGATTTCCTGGAAAAAATCGTCGGATCCTCCTGCGATTCCTTACGAAAGACATTCAATCCATCAGAATGGAAGTTAAAGAGGGTATTTTTTCTCGTCCTATACTTTATATCGAAATCAGAGGCCAGGGGTCCATTCCTTTGACTCGTATCGATGAGAATTTGACTCTAGGAGAAATTGAACAGAAAGCCGCTGAATTGGCCTATTTCTTGCGTGTCCCAATTGAAGTTTTTTGAAAAAAAAAAAGTGAAAGCTTTCTTATTCCTAGCAAAAGGTAAAAAAAACGATAACTCAAGAATTCTCTTTTTTCTATAGCACAACTTAACTGAAGTTTATGCCGAACTCTGATTAGAATAAAAAAGTAAACGTACACGGAACAACGAAAAAGTTTTCGTCCATAAATTCTTTAAATTGTTTTTTTTTATGCATAGTTAAATCCACTGAAATCAATTCATTAACAAAAAAAGTAAGAAATTGAAATAATAGATTTCTCTCATATATCACAACATTTCGGAATAAAGAATTTATATTAATTATTTCTGTACCGCGGGTCACCGGCGAGTTTTTTTTCGAAATTTTGTGATATCTTGATAACCGGGGAGTTCTTGCGTCTTGAAATTCAAATAATATTGATTAAAAAAATGGCTCTTTCGAGCAGTCGAGACAATTGCTTCGAATTTCAGCAATTGATATATATTGAAAGAATATGATATATAATTTTTGAGTTTATTTAGTCATTCATGGACTCTTTATTATTCTATTTATATATTGTTTTCCTCTATTCTTTCTAAATTCAAGGACCAAACACTGTACTGAATCACAACAAATAAAAAATAGAGATCTAGACTCGAGACTTCTAATGTAATAGAACTGATACTTGATAGAAATATTAGTATCGTATAGAGTCGACGAATGAGCCGAGTTCATTTCAAAATTCACAGACGGGCAAATGGCAAAAAAGAAAGCATTTATTTCTCTTCTATATCTTGCATCTATAGTATTTTTGCCTTGGTGGATCGCTCTCTCATTTACATTTAACAAAAGTCTGGAATTTTTGGTTAATAATTGGTGGAATACTAGGCCCTCCGAAATTTTTTTGAATGATATTGAAGAAGAGGGTATTCTAAAAAAATTCATAGAATTAGAGGAACTATCCCTCTTCGACGAAATGATAAAGGACTACCGGGAAGGGCGTTTTCAAAAGCTTCATGCCGGAGTCTACAAAGAAACGATACAATTGATCAAGGTGCACAACGAGAGTCGTATACAGACGATTTTACATTTCTCAACAAATATAATTTATTTCCTTATTCTAAGTGTTTATTCTATTCTAGGTAATGAAGACCTTATTTTTCTTAACTCTTGTCTTCAAGAATTTATATATAATTTAAGCGACACAATTAAAGCTTTTTCTATTCTTTTATTAACCGATTTATGCATAGGATTCCATTCGCCCCATGGTTGGGAACTAATGATTGGCTCTATCTACAAAGATTTTGGATTTGATCATTATGATCAAATTATCTCCGGTCTTGTTTCTACTTTTCCAGTCATTTTAGATACAATTTTTAAATATTTGATTTTTCGTTATTTAAATCGCGTATCTCCGTCACTTGTAGTCATTTATCATTCAATGAATGATTGAAAAATGATCGAACGGTCCAATTATAATGTTTGTTACCTTGTACATAAGTAAAAGAGTCAAAAATGTACTTATTCTTTCTAGCCACCCCGGGGGATTCCTTCAATACTCCACCCAAATTATTTCAGTAAATAGCAGAATCGTAGATAAGGAACTATACTAGTGACTCATCTAATTTTATTGTAGAAATTTTGGGGATCAATGATTGGACCATGCAAACTAGAAATACTTTTTCTTGGATAAAGGAAGATATTATTCGATTCATTTCTGTATCGCTCATTATATATATAATAACTCGGGCACCCATTTCAAAGGCGTATCCCATTTTTGCACAGCAGAGTTATGAAAATCCACGAGAAGCGACTGGACGTATTGTATGTGCCAATTGCCATTTGGCGAACAAACCCGTGGATATTGAGGTTCCACAAGCGGTACTGCCCGATACTGTATTTGAAGCAGTTGTTCGAATTCCTTATGATCTGCAACTGAAACAAGTTCTTGCTAATGGTAAAAAAGGGTCTTTGAATGTAGGGGCCGTTCTTATTTTACCTGAGGGTTTTGAATTAGCCCCCCCCGATCGTATTTCGCCTGAGATTAAAGAAAAGATGGGAAATCTGTCTTTTCAGAGCTATCGCCCCTCTAAAAAAAATATTCTTGTGATAGGTCCTGTTCCTGGTCAAAAATATAGTGAAATAACCTTTCCTATTCTTTCCCCGGACCCCGCTACTAAGAAAGATGTTCACTTCTTAAAATATCCCATATACGTAGGCGGAAACAGGGGAAGGGGTCAGATTTACCCCGACGGGAGCAAGAGTAACAATAATGTTTATAACGCTACAGCGGCCGGTATAGTAAGCAAAATCATACGAAAAGAAAAAGGGGGATACGAAATAACCATAGTGGAGGGATCGGATGGACGTCAAGTGGTTGATATTATCCCTCCAGGACCAGAACTTCTTGTTTCCGAGGGTGAATCTATCAAACTGGATCAACCCTTAACGAGTAATCCTAATGTGGGTGGATTTGGTCAGGGGGATGCGGAAATAGTCCTTCAAGATCCATTACGCGTACAAGGCCTTTTGCTCTTCTTGGTATCTATTATTTTGGCGCAAATCTTTTTGGTTCTTAAAAAGAAACAGTTTGAGAAGGTTCAATTATCCGAAATGAATTTCTAGATCCGCGGATTTATTAATACCAAGTTATAAAAAGAACCAAATTCTTTTTGTAAATTGTGTTATGCAATTCTGTCTTACCAAAAAACTTATGAAAATCCTTTTGCTTGTTTATATTGTTTTTCTATTAGATTTTGGAAATTACTTAATACCGCATTACTAGTGATAGTATAGTATAGTTTTTTCAATCAAACTCGAAATGGTATGATTGTGTCACTATTGTCAGATTTAAATTCCATAGACTGAATCAAATTAGACTAAACATAGTATAAATATAAATAAGCGGAAAATAGAAACTAAAGTATAAAATGAATGAGAGTAACAAGGCATTCTAAGAGGGATTATTTGTCTTCCGAGTCTTTGACACAAGATTAGGAATTTTCCACAACCCTTTCTTGTGTCAAAATAAAAATTATTCTTGACCCCGTTCGTCAAAGATTCCTATTTGTAGTTTCATTTTTTTCGAGGTTTATCATAAACCCCTTATTTATAGGTTTATTATATAAAATAAGTAGTCGTGGTGGACAAACAAAAAATAAAGGAAAATTTATTGAACAAACAGAACTTCTTTAATAAACTTTTAAATATATATTATTAAGAAA